CCTTATTTGTTAGATTATATATAAGTTTAGTATATATATAATTGAACTGTCGATGTTCATGCGAGGGATAGAAAAAACTCTCAGCTGTGCCATTAGAAGCCGTTTCCCACTTCTTGTTTGAGGAAAACAGCCAGTCAGAAGGTAGAGCCTTGACTTAGGGTATATCTTTTTATTGAATCAGTGATAATTGATGTCAACATCGGGAAGTGGAGTTCGGGGGCTTGGATTTCCCTTTCATTATTTCACTACTAAGCAAAATAGTCCAACTACAGGCACTAAGGTCAATGAAGTACGCACCATTGACATTTGATTGGTGAAAGCTTAATCTCATCTCTAGTTGTACCAACGAGGAGAGTCAATCTCAACTATGCTAAATGAAGATCGAATCGAAGCTGTAATGCCCTTCCCCTTGTGGTTTTGGAGAACATCTTCTTATCGTGATTGATTGGTCACTGGCAATTCCATCTTACTTACGACGTATCTCTGTCGATCCGTACGCACACAGAAAAGAATCTCGTACAGGTGAACAAGAAAGCGATCCAACTCCTTCCATGTGGCTATCGGTAGACCTTTTTTTAGGATGTCGCCCGCTCTGACTCTTTAATAGACTCTCATACGGCAAGGAAGACCTAACCTATTGGTTTACCGATACCTAAAACAAGTTATCAAATGAGTTGATTCGCTCACAACGTTGACTTGGTTAGCTTCGCTTTGCCCACATGAAGACTTCCGCTTACTGGCTCAATATATCTCTCAATAGATTCGCGTGCCACAACGACCGGACAGGATAGGGGATCGCCCAACCTTCCAATATCTCTTTCTGAAGCAACTATAACTGAGGGACTGCTTCCCTACCCACTGGGGATTTTTTCCCCGCTCCAACTTCGGATTCTTGGAAATCATCCCCGACCAAAGAGAGATGTAGTCGTGAGAACAAGTCTCATTGCTTCCGCGAGGGAGCCCGCCAAAGGGATATTGGAGTCGTTGCGCATATCTATTCTCGGGAAGGATGGCTGATTCAGAACAGAAAAGGACCCATCTTTATCTTGCCGGACTTGAAAAGCAGGAGAAGCGGACGGCTGAGATGGTGGATTATTTCCCTCTCACTCCTTTATTTTTGATTTATCACTGTCATCGCGATGAATGGGATGAAGGAAGGCCAGCCTGCCCAACAAGTAGACCGGAATAATTAGCTTATAGTCCAACTAGCTTGAGCTCCAGCCCAAGCCTCCAAATCGAAGCTTCGGAGAGCCTTCTCCCATGCGATGAGATGAATTCTGTCTCTCCCTCCAACACCAGACCATGGACATATCGTCCGAATTCCTTCAATCCTACCAGCCATTCCTTTCGGGACCCCAACCCCAGACAAGGAGGGAATAAAGGCAAGCTTTGAAGAGTGGATTTCATTAAAAACAAGACCTTACCAGCTTGACCTAATAGGGCGGGCACCTTTCCAACCTTCTTGCTGAATTTCTCTGTAACTGAATTCCAAAGTGCATCTCTTCATCTCCAAAGCTATACCAATCCTATGGCTTCCTATTCTGCAGCCTTGTTTGAAGCTGCTGAAGTCAGTGTGAACGAGTAGGGGATCATTGACCTTTCAGGGGACATATTGTAATGTGAAGCCGGCAATACGTGCTTGAGTCGATGATCAATCCGCCGTTCAATCCTTCTATAGATGGTGATCAGACTTGTTAAGATCTCCGCTGGAAAATAGGGCCCTAGCCTCGTCGGCCCTCCAATTCTCAACCCCGACCCACACGAGTGGTTTTAGAATGCACTCACATTTTGAAAAGTTCTGTTAGGTTCTTAGTAGCAGTCGGCGACCCTTTATTACGTTTCGGCTGTTTTTTCAGCCATTTTATTCAAATATTTCATAATAAAAACTTGCACCTCCTCCCAGAGAGGGCTTTGTGAATTAGCTCTTAATTCATTAACAACATCAAATAGATCGCCTTGCGTTACATTTTCTCCCTTTTTGTGGTTGTCCGCAATGAATTGGATGCAATCGACGAGATTTGCAGGCTCAATCTCCACCTTCCATCTCTCAGAAATAATTTGAGCCCCCTTGTTCCGCAATAGATTTTCTGAATCATTAGGATTCAGCTCTGCATAATTCGCAGCTGGGGAATACGATCTTTCCGGGGTATGTACCGTATTCCTTATGGCGGCTGGAGAAGCCGCTCCCTGATCTGTAAGGGAAGATGAAGAGGAGCTGCTCCTCGGCACCTTGCATGGGTTAAAGCAGCTGAGTTTGCCACCTGTTTTGGTTAGAAGTATTGTTTTATCTTGGTTCAATAGATCCAATTCTAGATCATCTTCTGGAATCATATAACTGTCAAAAATGAGTGACTGTTCATCGGAACTGTTATAGTCTGAATACTCATAAGTCCAATACCATTGATGCCCAATAGCTTTGATAGTGATGGCTGGATCTACTACTACCTTGTCCATTGAGTATAACAGAGCAAATGATGGTATAGCAATGAACATCAAGATGATACTAGGAAAGATGGTCCAAAGAATCTCGATAGTAGTTCCATGAACAATCCTTTGCGGGATTGGATTTTTTACTAATTGACTATAATAATAATCACTAAACCAACTTGAATCTGAACTACGATTGAGATACATTCTTAACGAAATAGGATTTCCTTTGCGTGCCATATGCGCTTAGACTTGACTTTTTTTCCCCTTTTTTTCTTCCCGGTCCAATATTTTTTCTCGAAAGTCTTCGTTTCCATGTTGGAGTAAACCAAGTAAGAGAAAAGAAGGATTCCATGGTGATGAGTTGCTTGACTTGCATTGGTTGACAAAGAGGAATTTGACTGATAATAACATGTAAAAAAGATGTGTATTCAAGCTTGGTATGCCCCTGACAAATATGTTCCTAGAAAGAAAAAGGTCAATGCAATTGAGAAGAGTCGATGCAATCGAGTTGGCTGTAGACAAGGATCAATGATTATTATATATAATTAGTTGGAATCGGACCATAGACTTAGCGGACAACCTGCCTTCTGTGGTGAACCAGAAAAAAGCCCTTGTGCCTTGTATTTGGTGAATCTTAATGGGCGGGCTTCCAAAATCTCTCTACAACCGGTCTCATCAGCCCAGGCGAGTTCATCTCTTTATTGCTTGAGCAAGGCGGCAGCAAGAGACTCATATAACATTCTAAACATTCCCTTATAGCCAGGCCTACCATGAGTTGAAACACCCTGGCATTACATTAACATTAGTGGAAGAGTGCATTTTCCATATCAGATATTGGTGCCCTGTCTTCCCAAAGATGATCTCGCAGAAAATGAAAACGACATTTGAGATTAGCATTTATTCCTCCAACCTTTCAAACATCTTAAGATGCCAAGTTTACTGCTCTACTAATGCTTGGCAGAGGTCAATGATCAATATGTGTTCGTTTTCTCGCTCAGAGCGGGCGGATATGCGCAAGTAGGAAGTTTCCTCAGCCTGAGAGTTGTACTGGTTTCAATCCATATCCCAGTAGGAGCATATGCCCGAAAGCGCTCACTTAGATAGCGAGGCAAACAATGGAAGCAGCTTGCTCGTACCCAAGAAATGCCGCAAACAAAGTGTTAAGGTGCGACAGCGCTTTTTTAAATGTGTCCCACTTCTTAGTATAAAGCCTGACGCAGTTGATGCGCCCTTCTTCTCCAGCTTTTTCTCCAATGATCAGATTCTATACATGAAAACCGCTCTTCGACAGGTCCCGTGAATCTGTTTGACGTCGGTTGCGATGAAGAGGGAATGATTGGTGAATGCTGGACCAGTAGTTTACATCTACTTTCATGTGAAGCAATGCCCTACTATCAAAGCGATGATCATGAACTTGGTGAATGCAAGCTACTATCGCTTGAATTGGGGTCAATATTTACGGAACGGATCATCCTTCTCGAAAGAAAGGAGATATGGATTATAAGCTAAGCTATTGGCAAATAGAGAATGAGTCGAGCAGACTGATATGGAAGAAAAGATCAAAACTGGTACAGAAGATGGTTAGAAGAAATAGCTCATAGCCCGGGTGTGGCTCCCCTTTCTTACTTATTATTTATATTTATGGAATCCCCCTTGGCCCCCTTTGGTCTGAAATAGCCGCACGCACTCCTCCATATCCCACTCTGGAGGTAGGGCCCAAGAATCCTATCTTTTTTGTTGAGTGGAAGTAGGAATGGAGTGGCTCATGCCAGATCGGAGAGATCATACTTATCAGCTAGCTCAATCGCAAATCGGGCATCCCCATGATATATTCAGCCAGCTTGTTAGCTCAGCCTCTTGCGGACCCTCGGGACTCGACATTCTCACTTATATAGGATTCCTTTTTGTCTCCACAAGTTAGCCTGTCTGCCTGCAAGGCCCAATCGAAGCAGATTGTCCCCGACCTTAAGGGTTCCGGATAGCGCCCCTTCACTTGTAGTTTCGCTACTCTAGGACATCAACACCAACTCAGGCTCCAGCCCTAACTTCAGTTTTAGATGAAACTTAGAATTAGGCTTCAGCTCCAGCTCTAGCTTAGGCTTCAAGCATAGAATTAGGCACCAGCCTCGGCCTAGGCATCGGCTTCCTTCTTCGTAGTCTTCTTCTTCACAGTTTCCCTCGAATTCGGCATAGCCTTCTTCAGATTATTCATCCTTGTCTTCGTCTCTGTCTACCAGATCGGATCCAATCAAAGCAGTTCGTCCCCCTTCTCGACGTTCCGGAGGGTGGCTCTTCACTTGGTGTTCACTATTCTAGGGTCTTGGCACTAACAATGGCACCGACTTTCACTTCGACTTAGTCCTCAGCTTGTGAATCCGGCTATATCAATATATCCGGAATCCTTTCTGATGCACCTTATGTTTCCAAAAGGTAAGACTTTCCCCTTCTTTTCTAGGTACATGGGTGTTCCCCTGCCGGATATAACTCAATCGATGCGGTTCGTCCCCTTCCTCCAGCCCTTCCAGCGCTTCTGGATGAACTCGTACCCGTATTCAGAATTCCACCAATTTCCGATTACGTGATGTAGGGATCATCACGGGTCAGCCTTTACCTTTAGAGGCTAACTTATTTTAAGAAGAGGGTGTACTGCTTTCTTCCCCGCTGAATCCGCTCATTCGGAAGAACATATCTTTTGTTTTGTTGTTCCTTACCACGGCTGAGACAAAACCGTCCCCGATGCTCTCTTCCTTACCTTGGTGAGGAGGGAAGTCAGGCTAATGCCTGCTAGCGTTGGAGGAACGGCTGGAGTCGATACTGCCCCGGTCAACCGGAGAGAAAGGCTAGCCAGCCCATTGTATCGAGTCTCATTTTCCGCAAATGCGCCCTCACTCTTTGTTTAAAGAGAGCTGCCGGTAACAAACAAGCATTCATCTCTGATGTACCCGGAGTCCCCTCCCACAACTATCTGGACTAGCGGGCCATCCCTTGCTGCCCTTGCTCGGTGAGGTAGGATAACCTTCCCTTCAAGCGGATAATTTCGAACCAGAGGGAGAGGTCTCATAGTAGAATTGCATGTTGGTTTTTTGCTACTTCCCCACCATCTCTAAGAGGAGCCGAACCGGATTTCTTTCTCTGAACTGAGAAGTTCAGGAAGAGGGCTAGCCAATATGGATAGATGGATAGAGTAGCTTGGTTGCTTAGCAGATCGAGTAGCTTTCCCCAGGAGGGAGGGATAATTTTATGAAAAAGGGATGGATAAAGGGAAAAAGGAGCCTGTCCTTCGTAGTTGGAATATAGGTAGTAAAAGACCTGCCCTAACCGGACTTGCCATCTCGAACCTGATCTTTCCGATTCGGATTTTGGATTTTTGTTAGGCAACAAAGGACTTTCATGAACGGGCTAAGAAGGATCGCTCTTCGCGTGCGTACTTAAATTCGATTGACGATATCCGATCCAGCATTTTAGGAAAGGAAGAGGCCCCGTGAAGGAAGATTTCGTAAAGTCATTTCATTTAGTTGCTACTACCGGAGCAACTCGTTCTTTACGCCTACTCCACACGGCCAATCACATAGGCAAGTCGTAAGCATCTGATACCAAAAGCTCATCGACGTCTGGTAGATCAATGCGAGTCTCACGTCAACTTGCGAAAGATGAGACTCACTAGACGTATTTTTTTAAGATAGGAACTTTCTCTTTCACAGGAACCGGAACCTGACCTGCACTTAGGGCTTTCACCAGCACGGCTAGATATAGCTAACTCTTAAGATTTCCTTTCATAAAAATAGAAAATCGTGGAACTTTGACTTCATTTCATCTTGACTTTATATTAATATTAAGGTAAGGCGGACCTAGCCTTAAATTTGTTGCACGTTTCCACTTTGATTATGATGACAGGGTAGGCGGGGCAAGGATCGATCGATCTCGCTTTCGTTTCGGAACTGGACTTGCTTTAGTCAAACCTATTCTTGTTCCTGTCCGTCCTTGCCTTCCTTGCTTTAGGTCAGTCAGTCCAGTCCAGGAATCCTTCCTAAAAGCGGTCTAGTTTAGTTAATAGGTTTGTGGATATCTCAGTTATTAATAGCACGCCTAATATGAAAGGGACACGCCTAACAAGAGAGGTAAGGGTGGTCGTAGATTAGTGGATCAGTCAATGAAGCATTTCCAGTCAAAGAGGGGAATAGATCTCAATCGAGAGGGTGGCGGGCTCATGCCACATATTAACCTTCACCAAATGAAGAAAAGACGGGTTCTAGGGGTCCTTCTCAGACATGTAATTCAGGCTCGTCAGGTGGTGGGACATGAAAATGTATAGAGCAGAGAGCCCAGGAAGAGGAGCTGTAAGAGAGACAAAGGCTTTCTAGTCCTTTCCTTTGACAGCGAGTTAGAATGCCCTTCAGAGATCTTAAGGACTCACAAAGAAAGCCCCTCGGTGAACTAGGGACAGGCCAACCGGCTTATCTTATAGCCACCTACGTATTTACCTCCAAACGCTCTGCTGGATGACCATTCTCGTGACCCACAAAGAAAGTTAGGTGCTTCCCAATCTCTCCCCTGTGAACCATGTACACAACTTTAGCATTTTCCCCAGCTGATTTTAGGGCAAAGCAGTCCGAGGGCACATACCAGGTACCTTTCTTTGTTGATTCAGTCCCCGACGGATATCTCCTTGACAAGTAACCAACCAGACTTATCTATAACCTTATTAGCCATCAATCCATCTAAAGCATCTATTTCTTTCATCAAAATACCTTTTGCAACCCCGCTGGATACAAGACATTTTTCCAAAAGGATCTGGTTTTTTTATTTTTATAGTAATAAGAAGAGTAGAAGAACTACAGCGTGCTGCTGACGCTGCTGCCTCACAACCGGCATGACCCCCACCTATTACTGTTGCATCAGCAAGAAAAGAGGGTAGGACGGGCCGTACGCACTTGGTGCCCTAGTTTATCTCTCCGTTGTTACGGGAGACAGGCTGAGACTCAGGAGAGTCCGTTATTCTTCTTGTCAAAAGTCTCGCTTCCTTATTCTTTAAGGACCTCTTCTCTGTGGGACTGACCGAAAGCGTGTTCATGCTGGGTAGCTTCACAAGCCAGATAGCTCTTCACAAGCTGGGAATACCAGGGATACGAATTAAGCTTTTAAGGGGCCCCCCAACTCCCGAAACTCTCGGTTCATCAAACCCGTCTAAAGGCCGATTCATCTAAAAGAGAACCTGGGGTTGGCAAGGTACATGGTAGACTGTCTGAGATCAGAAGGCGAGGCCAACGCCTCTCAGAAGGTATGGTACAATCTATCATAAGAAAACGCAAGTTTCCGGCCCTTCCTACGATGATTGTTTAAGCCGCGGTAAACGCTTCTAGAACGCCCTCTGGCAGGAAGGAAGGTACTCAAAGAAAGTGGAGGTGAGGGAAACTCCGCTGGAGTGAGGGGATTTATCGGAATCTCGTTCAGAGTGAGGAGTCAATGAGGGTTTGCTTGTGCTTGTGGTTCTATTGATAGGTGTTTGCAATGGGCTTTCGTCTCAGGTAGTTCAGTCTCCGGGGTTACGCTTAGTTTCATAAGTATAAATGATTTGGGGCACAGAATCTGCCGTAGATGTTCAATTTTCTAATTTTCATTCTCATATTTCTGACACTGAGTCTGAAACCTTAGACTCCCGGGGTATAAGACGAGAGGTTCCACTACAAAGTGTAGCTAAGAAACTAATGGTTACCACATTTCTTGTTTGTCTAATGAGCAGTGTCGCTTATACATGCGAATTCGGAACTGATCTATGTCATCTATTTAATGAAGGGCGGTAGGATTTCTTAATCAATTTATAGAACGGCAATATCCCCTGCCGTTGAAGTGAAGGAAGAAGGGCTACTATTGAAAATGCTATAGAATAAGTTCTTGTCTCTTTCCCGCAAACTCTTAAGTTAGGGGGCCAGCCTTCCTGCTACTGCTTTCTACAGCTACGTTCTCTTACGTTCCCTCGTGCTTCGCCTCATCGGGAAGCACGTCGGTCACTTGCAAGAGCGAGCGTTAGTGCTAGAGCTAGTCTTATCCACTTGCTTCTTGGATTAGGAACGTTTCCCTCCGCGGGGGCCTATTCCTCGCTCGAGTGGATGGACCCGCTTAACATCCAGTTGGATACCGATGCGATAGCCTTCCCTACCTACTTAGCTCGAGGAATTACTAATTGAAATTCCAACCGTTAGCCTGAATGAAGGCCAGATTGAGGGACTGAAGGAAGGACTTTCTATCACTGTATCGCCGCCTATGCCTTTATCGGGTGGGATTGAACCACCTTGAGGAACAGAACAGCAGCACTGATTGGCTTACTAGCTTGCTAGAACCGTACTGCTTTTATTATCACTGAAACCACCGTATCGTATACAACCCCCCAGCATAACCTTATTTATACCATTCCAACCCCGAGTAAGTAGGCGGTGGCTCCGTTACACTGTCGTTGGGGGGAGAGATAAGGCACATGCGCATTTTGGGTGAACCGCACGATGCTGAGCTCCTGCCCTGAGTCGGTGAAGGCGCCCCGGGTGGCAATAGTGAGTTGCCTTAGTTGAGTCTTCATGACGGAGGAGACTAAAAGGACTCATTGGCATTGGAAAAAATCCATGTTTCATTGGTAAAGACTTAGGTTCTGTCATGCCTCGCTAGGAATGTGACTTATAGTAGTAGTAGTACCCAATTTTGAGTCCGATCGCTTGTTATCAATTGTATAAGGATGGTGACATTCCTATTGTTCCCGATCCTATTTCGACTCTCGAAAGAGAGGAACTGTAGGGCTGGTCTGTGATTCCCGCTATTAGTAAAGTGCGTGTGCTACGTCTGCTTGTTACCGTTCTCGAGAGGATAAAGATAGATAGGGCAGCGTCTTCGTGTACTCGGACTAGTGCTTCCTTGCTCTTTTACGAACTAGCCGAAGTGATGACTTAACCGTAGCTAAGGTAAGCTTTTCTCCCTTTTGCTAGTAAGATCTCTAATCATCCAGAAAGCCAGAAAGCAGAAGCAAAGGAAAAGGCAAATCAAAACCTGATAAAGGTGGTCCGGCCAAAGCAACTAGGGGGAATGCCCAAAGGGCGAGTAAAGATTCCATCACTAAGACTGTTTCATGAAGGCTGTAGTCTGGAATGTCATGGGGTTAAACATGAAAGAGAAAGATAAAGAGTTGAGGGATCCTCCTAACAGTCAAAGTTGTCGAAAAGACTGACCAGATGTGAACTCTTGGCTGCTATAAACTAGTACTTGCTTGGGACTCGCCTGCGCTAAGCGAACCTTACGAAATCCAATTTCCCTCCTCGGGAAGAAAAGAGTCTTATAAGAAGCTGAAGCGAGTGAAGCGCTCCACGGGTGTGGAGCACGAACGCATATAAGAAGCTCTCTTCTTACCCCTCCTGGGAAGGTCATATTCTGTTTCTGCTCTCTGCTCGAACTTCCAAGTCCTTACTCTATTCCTTCGTCAGGAATAGAATAGGACTCTACTGAAAAACCGAACCATTCCTTATTGTTAGAATCCCAATTCCCCGGTATGGAGCCACCTTCTTCACCCGACATGCCTTTGACCATGATTTTCTCATGGCGATAGTAGCCACCTCTACTACCGAGCGATCGCTGCAGTATAGGTACCCTACTTCTGACTTACAGCCACCAATGTCCGCCGTCTTGTACTGATCCGCCTTTTTGTGTGTGATTGACGGCCAAGTCAGTTTCGCTAAGTCTCGTACACCCTCTCAGAATGGTTACTGGACAAGGTGGGTCCTTTGCTGATACAGAAATCGGGCAGCTCACCAGTTATAGCACTTAGGCCCTAGCGTGGTCTTTCCACGGATAACAAGTGTTCTGTATCAAGGACCCGGAACTTACTTCTTTACCCATGCTACTGGCCTCTAAGATTCTTTTTCCTTGGTCTCCGTGATTCAATCCTAATAAGGCTAAGCTAAGGAAATAGCAATTAGCACGCAGATTAGATTCAATCAATATCGGACTGAATAAGGAGAATCAAAGGGGAAGTGAGAGGTTCCGAGAGTACTAAGCTACTTTCTCCTACTTGACCAGGAATCAGTGCTTTCGAACATCACTTACGCAATTCTTGTTTGAACTCTTTTTGTTGAAATCCTTAAAAAACAACTAGCTATTAAAGAAAGACACTTATCCATCCCGCCATTCCTGAATAAGGAATGGAGTAAGGGATGACCAAGCCATCGATGAGCTAAACATTAGAATGAGGAAGAAAAATGAAAAGAAAGCGCTTTCTTTGCCTTACGGGGGTCGAGGGCGACATTGTCATTCATCGATCTTCCTCCCATAAATCCTGTTTGATTTGGAAGAATGAGCTTAGGGATGATGGGGGTGGATCGGGCATTCGAAGTGTTTCCAAGAGGAAGAGGTTTGATTTGTATCGAATGTCCCCTATATCTGTTGATAATGGGGTTTGAAGACCTCTAGGGGTGTCTCCTATGCCGCTGCTTTCTTCTTTCCCGGAAGGTCGAACATGGAAACATCTCTTGAAAGCAGGGGGCTGCGGTAGGGCGAATCAACGCTTTCGAGGTACGGGGATGGGCATCTGCAAATGTGTGAAGCGGGTCGGTTTGATTCCTATTCATGGGTTTCAAATGTTGAACGGCAGATCGGTCTGAGGTACTAATTGGGTAGTCTCCTTCTCTTCTTCTATCCGAATGAGAATTCCTAATTGATTCGTCGAACGACTACTACTTTTTTTAGGAGAGGGACTGAAGTCTAGGTCTCAGCTGCTGCAAATGCGGATTCCTTTCTCTGCCTTCCCCAGCCCAATCCTCCATAAGCCAGACCAAATATGTTCTTTTCAAACCTATCTTTGTCTATCCCGTATTCTGCCATCGTCGCTTATACCGGCATTTCCCTAAACCAAAGACTAAAGAAGAAGCGGTGGGTGGATCGAAGAAAGGGCGACGAAACCAAAGCGCCTAGTTTGTTGAAAAGTATGGCTGCGAAAGCCTTAATTCAATTCAATTGTTATATGAAGCTGATTACGAGCACAAGGGAAGGGTAGTACTGCCTAAAAGGAAGGGGCCAAGCCTGTGAAACAAAGGACTAGACGAATGAACCCGAATTCTGTTGTTGTATGTAAAGAAGGAGAAAAGGAGGTTCAACGAATGCTTGACGCCGGTATCATATTCAGAGTTAGCACGAGCTATTTGGTGTCCCCAATAGCTCTTAATAAAAACGAGAAGATGCGTAGACTCTAGAAAACTTAAAAAAGTGACAAAGAGAGATCCCATCCCTTCCCGTTGTCGTTCCAAGATGTAATCTTAGCTTAGAAGAAATAATAACATGAATAGACAGCGTATATGATAGGTTATTCCAGAATCGACGTTCATATCGCCGAAGAGAATAAGTTACCACCTTTGTCACGTCGTCTTGGATTTACGCCTACAACCGGATGCCATTTTCTTTTTATATTATAATGCATCATTTAAGTAATCATTATCTTTGAGAAGATGACTTACTCTAAGGCCTTGGTTGGATTGACTTGGATGATTCTAGCGTCTTCGGAGAAGAGGTAGAGCACTTAGAACAGCTCAAGGAGTGCTTAGGCGTCTGTCGCGCGGCTTGTCCCTGAATCCACAGTTCTTAATGAACCAGGGACGGCGTCATTCTTATAACAAGGAATTTCCTTACGTCAACCTTGTGTGTAAGACACTGGAGTAAACGGTATACGTAAGCTAGAACCGGGTTAACAAGAGGTAGCTTGCAATAGAGAAGATATGGTGGTCCAGATAGCCGCTGACCAAAAAGCCGGAGATTCTCGCGCAGGAACAAGCGAGCGTAGGCCCTGCCCTTCACCCAGTAAGAAGTGCTTTTCTTGGCGAAGTGAGGCGATCGAGCGCCTTTACTGATTATGCCCCTTTCCTATCAGAAATAGCGAGGCTTGTTGAAGTAGACCCGAAAGAATGGCAGGGGGTCGTTCGCTCGAGAATAGGGTTGGTAGCCCCCTTGAGACCGAAAGGCGTGTTAGTGGATTGGCAAGCATACTAAGAGGGCCACACAGCGCCCAACGAATGGAGGACTTGAGCGGGATGCGTTATGCTTAACACTCGTGAGTCGTAAGGTAGCGGCTGAAGCTACCCATGGTTCTTTCTCGGAATCGCCTATCTACCATGGTTTCAGCCGCGAGCTTGCTGAGCATAGGAATCCACCCCGCCTTACTAACCGATGATAATAACCTGGGATGCATCTTTCCTATGGTGGTTAGGTGCCATCTAACCCCGTCTGTTGCTTGGTTCCCCTACCCCATTCCAAGTAGCCGATCTCAAGCACTACCCATTCGTCTTTTCGTACTCTTCTTACGCCGGAACTAAGAGGAGCGATAGGCTTTTAACAGAAGAAGAAAAGGGTTTCTATCGAATGCCCTCCGCAGATGAATTGAATCAATAGTAAGAGAATAGGCTGTGATCCTATCCCCTATGAATCCAAGCCAAGCGTGAAAGAATGAACTGCTTTGAGAGAAGGGTCTTAGGAAGAATAGGGTGGACAAAGAGGAAAGTGACGCACTACTTATTTCCAGCTACCGCTACCTTTAGCTATTAAGGTGCGGAAGTAGCTTCTCCGACATTCAAGCTACATCAGAATCGGTACAATTAGCCTTCCTTAGGTGAAGAGCAGGAGGAAATAAAGCGAAGCGGGCTTTCTCAAAGGCTAGAAGGGATATGGGATTGAATCAAGGCTGGCGCACCATAGTAGAAGTCTGCTGCATCGAATGCTAGTGTTTGTGAAAGCTCCATCCCAACTCTTAGCTCAGACATGTGATGTGCCATGAGAACGAAAAAAGGCAAGCAGGAATGAGAGCTACAAAGGCAAGGGCTTGCTAGCCAGAGGAAGGAGGAGGGGGTGGACTTCGACGAGGGGATGGGGTGAGAGGCACTGGTCACGGGGAGGCAATCTCACTTCTAATCGCGTAATGAAGCAGAAGAGGGAAAGCATAAAAAGCCTTACTTCATCTTCACTTCATGCTTACACCTGTGGGGCTGGGGTCTCCTCTTTTAAGGGACTTGCTTACATATCCGGGTCAGCTTAGCTGAGTCGGAATCAAGCCCACTGTAATTCTTCCTTTGAGGCCTGCCTACATAAGATAAGGTTCCTAGAGGTTGGTTGCTTTTCCCCAAGAGTTCTCACTTTAACACCAAATCAACTCTCTCCAGAGTCGACCAGAACTTACAATGCAATAGCTTGGTGGGTTAGAGCGAAATGAGGCTCAATGGGTACTGACTTGCTTCCTCTCTTTTTATCTTTTTAGTAACAAAATGAACCAGAAGTAAGACCAAACTGAGAGTGAGCAGGGTTAAAAGTTCTCTTTTTTGAGCTCCTGCTCTTTCGGCAGAGTTCTTTCTATTTTACTTTCTTTGTAGAAAGAACTGTTGAGCCCATGGGTCTCCAAATCTTCTAAGATTGAATTGAGACTTTCAGGACCATACTGACTTTCAAGAAATTGGATCACTGCTTGCATACGGTACGGGGCAAGCGGCCGCATATGCTCTTCTTTACGCAATTGATTAAGGAGCTCATGAATGAGGTTTTCCCGAGTGGTGATCCAATAACTCAGACTCTCGGAGTTTGCTGTTCCCAACTGATTCAGATACGTTCGCATTTCGAACTCTGAATCAGAAGGTTGTGATGGGGCAGAATGATTGCCTGCTCCGGGAGCGTTTAGCGAATCCACTCGTCCCCTTACCGAAGAAGGCCCGACGTCCTCTCTGGGATCAGCGCTCCTTTTTCTCGAAGCGGGTTCGGCTTCGTTATTTTCCGGACCCTGCCCCTGACCTTCTGAATCAGATGACAGGTTTAGGTACTTTCGCCAAGAGTCCGAGCTACTGTTTTCCGAATTCCCTATTTTTCGTCGCGAGGAGGGGCCGACATCATCCCCCCGATCCGCTTTCCTTTTGTGCGGATCAGACTCCATATTGGACGCACCTTCTCCTGGAGCACGAGCTCCAATGGATTCCTTTGCGCCTATGCCAGCGTCGGTTTCTCCGTCCGAACTGGTTTGTTCGTCCCCGTCGGCACAATAGGCAATGATGGGAATGCCAAACCCAAGCAAAAGAAGAGAAATGAGAAGAAGAACTAGGAGATTCAGCAACTCCGCATGAAAAAGGGTCAACTTTCGTGTAGTTTGTGATTGTCCAAACTTCCTGATCATGGTGTTATTCTTTATTTGTTTTTTAATTATTCTTCGTTCTGTTTTTTTAGAAGTCCTCTTCTGTGTGTAGAACATTGTGAACATGGTCCTCAAGGACTTCATGGTTCCCAATGGGATCACTCGAGATATATTCTTACGAATTCTCTTCGATTTTAACAGAAGCACCTAATAAGGTGGGAAGTATCCTTGCTATTATACTTCCTTTAGTTATTCAAATAGATGAATCTATTTGATTGATTCTCCTTTTATATCTATATATAAGATCGATAAGGAGGGGAGGAGAATCTGTGCCCCTGGGCTCTGGGTTTCTTGATTTTGAATAGGAACCCTAAATCACTAAGATAAGGAGGATATTTCTGAAAGCTCGAAGATATGATTTTACGTAGGGTGACTACAATTCTGATAGGAATTCCATCAGTGTGTTCTATTCTGAAATCAGATTTGTATAATATAGAAAATGTGTGGAGCTCCCGTTGCCTTACCCTGGATAGAATATATCGTATCCCTCTCTTTACAATCAAGAATATTCTTATAATATTTCTAGACGTAAAGAGAACCGGCTATTGGGATCTTTCCGGGGAGCTCCTATTTAGTTTATCTTATTAGGAAATAATTATTAGTCTAGAGACGGGGTGTACTTTGATTAGGAATTCTTTATTAGTCTATAGACTGTCGTATTTACTGACGTACTTTTTTTGAACCTCAATCTGCCGCTACTCGTGCTAGGAGACGATTAGCTCTAAGTGACGAATAGCTCCTATGATCGCGAGCTGCGGCTTGTTTTGTTCGCATCTCCGTAACGGCCTTGTGAAAGCGTTCCAATGACATCTTTAGCCCTCAGTATCTACTGCCAACTCCTTTCACTCCAGTTTACCGTAGCAACTACAGCAAGCTGCCTAGCTCACTGGCTCGTATGACTAGCTCGCTTACTTTAACTCAACAGCCTAGCTCTAACAAGCCAACTCCGTTCCTAGTTTCGCTACCCTGCTTTAGCTCACCACTCAACTCATGCTTCTGTTCGACTCCTGACTAGCCGCACCTTTTCAAGCAAGTAAACTAGTTGCTTCGCTTCGCTTAGCCTACTGTGTAGCCTTCTTTCACTGTAAGTAAGGTCAGGATTGCTTCTCTTCTTGCTAGCGCTATAAGCAAGCTCGGGTAAACAGATGAGCCGGCAGACGGAGCTAGGGCCGTTAGGGGATGTCTGTGAAACAGGCAAGCTTAGCTTTCTTTGTAGTATTTGTTTGTGGGACGGGGAAGTTTCCATCCATATCAAAAGGTGGCTTTGTCTAGAATCAATAAGAGCAGATGAAGGAGATTTCGCAAGAAAAAACCCCTCTTCGTTTAAGGGGGTTGGTTCATATCGTATCTAAACCGATCTTCCTCGCCCTAAGCGGCTGCTCCGCCCTTACTTCTGTGGGTCGACTTCAGTAGACCGAATAGGAAAATGCATAAAGAAAGGTGGACTTCCATAGATGCGATAAAGATGTCAAAAGCGTCTGTTCGGGTAGCAGAGATGCCTACCTATAGTTGGAAGGCTAGCCTAGCGGACATCCTTTCTCTAAGTTAGTAGGCTCCTAAGGCCACTCATAGCGCCCCCGTCGCGCCGTAAGCAGACATTGGTGATTCTAAAGACCAAGACCAAACAGGCCGGCCGGGAATGGCTCCTATGCCTTGCTTGCCAGCGGAAATCCCCTTATTGATCCTACTTATCAGAATAGGAAGAAAGAGATCTTGCTTGGCTTGCTCTGCCCTTCGTGCTAAAGCTTTCTTTGTGTCTGGTGCGCTAGAAGCATCAGTCTATGACGCGCGTTGAGCTTTCTTCCTGCCCACCGCCTATAGATCTGTTCCGATTCTTGGTACTACCCATGAGTACACTTAATTCTCCTTTGGAAAAGCTCAAATGGGTTAGGCTCTAGAAAGCGGATTTTGCTAGCGAGAACTGGGCAAAGCGTCAAAGGATGTGTCGAGAGTGAGCCCACTATAGATACCCCAGAGGGAGACCCCAAACGAAGTCAGTAAACGAGACCAACCCACGGGATGTGCTCCGAGCAGATCGATCTTTCTTTAGTAATGCATTTGGAGGTAGGTTCGACGTACCCAAGGCTCAAAAACAGGCTGAAAGTCTCAATCTAGATCGTCTCTCTTTAGTGAAAAATCGACGCATTAGCATACCGACCTACTTCAGCTAAAGAGGGAAATTCCCTATGTACAGGCAAGCTGACTTAACGGGTCATAGATATGCATGTTAGCGTAACAAGAGTAGGAATGGTGGCACATCTCGTTTTGACGGTCCAATGAGAATCTCAAATCCTCAAGTTATTCCGTATAGCGAAGACTGTCTCATGGTCACAATCATAGATCAAAAATTGCTTCTTTAGGTGCCAACCGAGGCTATACACCAAAGGCTGGGCTCGCTGACCCTGACGGACCGGAACTAATCTAAGGAAGATCTGGTGGCTGCTGCAAACGAAAACCCATAATGTCCCTAAGTAGAGGGAGCTCAGCTCGACGGTTCGATGCGTCCATTTCTCGCTAGACTGAGATCACTATTGGGCACCTCGCAGGGGACACGGAGATCAAACTGGTTAGAAACGAGCGGCACCTTTCAATTCCATGCCTGAGTCAGGATGAGAATCTTAGATCAGATTGGACTTGTGTAGCGAACTCTACCAATTGGGATTTCCGGTTCATAGATGTACGTCATAGTAAATACTATCCACGTGGGAATGTCTATGATTTTGACAAATCAAAGAAGTCTGATATCAGGATTCGGTGTCTCAATTCCTGCAGCTGACTCAAGACGAGGACAGCAGCTATTTGATGATCTGTTGTGTGTCACGACTACTCTACTCGGTAAGGCTTTCCCGGCCAACTGCAAGATGCCTTGGATGAGGGTGC